AAAATGATCTGTTTGAAAACGCTGTAAGAAATGAAATGTCACAATATTTTTTTTATACATGTCAAAGTGATGGAAAACAAAAAATATCTTTTACATATCTGCCCAGCTTGTCAACATTTTTGGAAATGATACAACAGAAGATGCTTTTGTGTATGACAGAAAAGAGATCCTATGAAGAGTCATATAATAATTGGGTTTCTACCAATGACGAAAAGCGAAAAAATCTCAGTAACGAACTTTTTAATCGAATAGCGGTTCTAGACAAGGGGTTTCTTGTTATGGATGTACTCGAAAAAAGAACCAGATTGTGCAATGATGAGAATGAACAAGAATGCTTACCGAAAATATATGATCCTCTTTTGAACGGACCCTGTCGTGGAACAATTAAAGAATTGTACTCACGTTCAAGCATGAACGAGTATTTAATACCTTCGATAGAAGATCTCAGAGACACTTTTTGGATAAATAAACTTCATGACATCTTTCCTACTCATTCTAAAGAATTGAAAAAAAAAAAAGATATACGAAAGTCGTTATTGAAATTGAAAGACATTGACCGATTATCAACTCCTATAAGTGAATTTGATGGGGAATCCATTACTAAAATAAAAGATACTTTTTTACTTTCAGAACAAGAAAGGTTTGATTCGCAAAATCAATCAAAATATTTATTCGATGTAATTAAACCACATTTTAATAAACCAAATTCCAATGACCAAATAGTTCGAAAAAAACAGATTGGAAAAGGAATAAAGGAAATAAGAAAAAAGGTTCTTCAGTGGTCATACAAATTGATTGATGATTTGGAAGAAGAGGAAGAAGAGGAAGAGGCAACCGAGGATCGTGGTATTCGTTCACGAAAAGCCAAACGTGTAGTGATTTTTACTGATAACGAAACGAATAAAAATAACACCAGTAATCGTGATCAAGTAGATGAGGTGGCTTTGATACGTTATTCACAACAATCAGATTTTCGTCGAGACATAATTAAAGGATCCATGCGTGCTCAAAGACGGAAAACGGTTACTTGGAAGCTGTTTCAAACAACAGTACATTCGCCACTTTTTTTGGACAGAATAGACAAAATTTTTGTTTTATCTTTTGATATCGATCGAATGTTGAATTTCATTTTCAGGAATTGGATAGTAGAGGGCACAGAATTCCGAATTCCGGATTCGGAAGAGCAAGAGGCGAAAGAAAAAGATAAAAATAAAAAAGAAAATGAACGTATAACAATAGCAGAAACTTGGGATACCGTTCTATTTGCTCAAGCAATAAGGGGTTATATGTTAGTAACTCAGTCAATTCTTAGAAAATATATAGTATTGCCTTCATTGATAATAGCTAAAAATATCGGGCGTATCCTAGTATTTCAACCTGCCGAGTGGCATGAAGATTTGGAAGAGTGGAATAGAGAAATGCATGTTAAGTGCACTTATAATGGTGTTCAATTATCAGAAAATGAATTTCCAAAAAATTGGTTAACCGACGGGATTCAGATAAAGATCCTATTTCCTTTCTGTCTAAAACCGTGGCACCGAGCTAAGCTACAATCTCAAAATTCAATAAAAAATAAAGAGAAAAAACAAAATTTTTGTTTTTTAACAGTTTGGGGAATGGAAGCAGAACTACCTTTTGGTTCTCCTCGAAAAGGACCTTCCTTTTTTCAGCCTATTTGGAAACAACAAAAAAAAAAACTTAAAAAAGTAAAAACGAAAAGTTTTCTAGCCCTAAAAATGATAAAAGAAAGAACAAAATGGTTTGGAAAAGTATCAAACGAAAAAACAAAATGGGTTACAAAAAAAGTTCAATTTATAAAAAAAATAATGAAAGAACTTATAAAACGAAATTCCATTTCATTATTTGAATTGAAGGAAGTATCTGAATCGAATTCAAATAGAAAGAAAACGAAAAAATTATTGATAAAAAGAAATCAGATGATTCCGGAATTGTCTATTCAAATTCGATCGACTGATTGGACAAATTATTCACTGACAGAAAAAAAAATGAAAGATCTGGCTGATAGAACAAATACAATCCGAAATCAAATCGAAAAAATAACAAAAGACAAGAAAAATAGATTTATAACTAAAGATATAAATATTCGTCCTAACGAAACAACTTGGGATGATAAAAGATTAGAACAGTCAAAAATTTTTTGGCAGATAGTAAAAAGAGGAAGGGCCCGACTAATACGTAAATGTCATTATTTTTGGAATTTTTGTATTGAAAAGATATACATAGATATCTTTTTACGTATCATTAATATTCCTAGAATTCCTAGAAGGAATATAGAAATTTTACTTCAATCAAAAAAAAAAATTACTGATAAATATAGTTACAATGATGAAACAAATAAAAATCCAATTCATTTTATTTCGACTATAAATATAAAAAGATCCACTTTTAAGACTACTAATACTAGTAATAAATCGCGGATTTTGTGTGACCTCTCTTCTTTGTCACAAGCATATGTATTTTACAAATTATCACAAATACAAGTTAGTAACAAGCATTACTTGAAATCCTTATTTCAATATCATGGAACAACTCCTTTTATTAAGAATAAAATAAAGATTTTTTTTGAAACACAAGGAATATTTGATTCTCAATCAAGACATAAAAAATTTCACGATTTTGGAATGAATGAATGGCAAAGCTGGTTAATGAGTAATGATCAATATCAATACAATTTATCTCAAACTAGCTGGTCTGGATTAGTACCGCAAAAATGGCGAAATAGAATAAATCAAAATTTGGCAAACTCAAACAATTTTGATTTATATGAAAAAGAGCCATTAATTCATTACGAGAAGGAAAAGAATTATGGAGTAAATTCATTACCGAGCCGAGGAGATAAATTAAAAAACTACAAATATGCTCTTTTATCAAATAAATATATTCATTATGAAAATAAGAGTAGCTCATCTTTTTATGGGTTACCATTACAAGTAAATCGGGTCGGCGGGATTTTATATAATTATAATCCATATAATTCTGAAATTTTTGATTTGCCGGGCGATATAGATCTTAGTAATTATCTAAGAGAAGACTATGTTATTGATAGAGATCAAAATCCGGATAGAAAATATCTTGATTGGAGAACTTTTCATTTTTGTCTTAGAAAAAAGGGCAATATTGCGGAATGGACAAATATAGATATTGGAGCCAGTACCAACATTACTAAAAAAATGAAGTCTCAGATTAATTATTATCAAATAATAGACCAAATGGAAAAAAAGAAAACGGATAATAAAGATTTTATGAATCTCCCGATTCATAAACAAATTGACTCAGCCAATCAAACAAAAGTATTTTTTGACTGGATGGGAATGAATGAAGAAATACTAAACGGGTCTATATCGAATCGCGAACTTTGGTTTTTCCCAGAATTTCTATTATTTTATGATGTATATAAAATTCAACCTTGGATCATACCACTTAATTTGCTTCTTTTAAAATTGAATATAAATAAAAAGCAAAAAAAGGATCTTCATATATCATATAATCAAAACAAATCTCTTAAATTAGAGAATAGAAATCAAGAAGAAAAACAACAGCCCGTCCGAGGAGATCTTGTATCATATGCACAAAATGAAAATAATCCGGGATCTGATCCATTAAAAAAAAAAAAAGATGGTAAAAAAGATTTTGATAGATCAAACATTCAAAACAACATAAATAAAAAGAAATCTAAGAGCAACATAGCAGCAGAATTGGATTTTTTCCTGAAAAAATATTTTCTTTTTCAATTGAGATGGGATAATTCTTTTAACCAAAAAATCATCAACAATATTAAGATATATTGTCTACTCCTTAGATTGAAAAATCCAAAGGAAATTGCGATATCCTCTATTAAAAGAGACGAAATGAGTCTGGATGTAATGCTGATTCCGAAGGCTACAACTCTTATAAAATTGATAAAAAGAAGACTGTTGCTTATTGAGCCAGCTCGGATATCCATAAAATGGGATGGACAGTTTATCATGTACCAAACCATAGCGATGTTGCAGGTGCATAAGAGTAAGTACCAAACATACAAAAAAAAAAGAAATGTTGATAACAAAGGTCTTACTGAATCCATTGCACGACATGAAATTTTGTTTGGGAATCAAGACGAAAATAATAATGATTTTCTTGTTCCTGAAAATATTTTATCTCCCAGACGTCGTAGAGAATTGAGAATTCAAATTTGTTTAAATTCGAAAAATTTCAAGGTTAGGGATAGAAACCTAGAACTTTCCAATGAAAATAGTACAAGAAACTGTGAGCCATCTTTTTATAAGGATAAGAATCTTGATGTAGATATAAATAATTTTTTAAAATTCAAATCCTTTCTTTGGCCCAATTATCGATTAGAAGATTTAGCTTGTATGAATCGCTATTGGTTTGATACCAATAATGGTAGTCGTTTCAGTATGTCAAGAATACATATGTATCCATGATTGATAATTAGGTAATGGTACATTTACATGGATCATGTGGTATATGAAGACAAATAAATATACAAACGCTTTGTGTTATATTTCATTCTGGTACATGATATTGATTTAATGACTTTATATTAGCTTAGAATTAGATCTAGTAATGAATCGTCATAATTTTCTCTTATCTTCGGTCTAAACTTTTATCTTTTGTGGGTTAGAAATATACTTATATATATCTAAATAATTTGAAAATTTTTTATTATTGAATTGATTCACCTTTTTATAATAAAAAAAGGTGAATCAATTCAGTTTGTTGTGTATAACAAATAAAGAATAGTTGGGACTATTATTAGTGATCAGTAAATCCATATTTGTATTTGATTTGTAAAAAAGGGGAATTTTTATTATGATAAAAAACTTATTCGTTTCAGCTATTTCGCAAGAAGAAAAAAAAGAAAACAAGGGATCCGTTGAATTTCAAGTATTCAGCTTCACCAATAAAATACGTAGACTTACTTCCCATTTGGAATTACACAGAAAAGACTTTTTATCTCAGAGAGGTCTACGAAAAATTCTGGGAAAACGTCAACGGCTATTGGCTTATTTGTCAAAGAAAAACAAAGTACGTTATAAACAATTAATTAGTAATTTGAATATTCGGGAGTTAAAAACTCGTTAATTTAATTTGAAGATTCTATTTGATTTATTCGATTTATATTATACTTGAAATTCAATAAATTTTTTTTTTGAATTTTGATGAACTTTATTTCGTTTTGAGCAATCCGTAGAATAATGAATTGGGGAAAAATAGATGACTGTACAAACTACAAGAAAAGATCTCATGATAGTCAATATGGGTCCTCAACACCCATCAATGCACGGTGTTCTTCGACTCGTCGTTACTCTAGATGGGGAAGATGTTATTGACTGTGAACCCATATTGGGTTATTTACACAGAGGAATGGAAAAAATTGCGGAAAATCGAACAATTATACAATACCTTCCTTATGTAACACGCTGGGATTATTTAGCGACTATGTTTACAGAGGCAATAACGGTAAATGGACCAGAACAGTTGGGAAATATTCAAGTACCAAAAAGAGCAAGCTATATTAGAATAATTATGCTAGAACTGAGCCGTATAGCTTCTCATTTATTATGGCTTGGCCCTTTTATGGCAGATATTGGTGCGCAGACTCCTTTCTTTTATATTTTCCGAGAAAGGGAATTAATATATGACCTATTCGAATCTGCCACAGGTATGCGAATGATGCATAATTATTTCCGTATCGGGGGGGTCGCTGCGGATCTACCTTATGGCTGGATAGACAAATGTTTGGATTTCTGTGATTATTTTTTAACAGGGGTTACGGAATATCAAAAGCTTATTACGCGCAATCCCATTTTTTTGGAGCGAGTTGAAGGCGTGGGCATTATTAGTGGAGAAGAAGCAATAAATTGGGGTTTATCAGGACCAATGCTACGAGCTTCCGGAATTCAATGGGATCTTCGTAAAGTCGATCATTATGAATGTTACGACGAATTTGATTGGGAAGTACAGTGGCAAAAAGAAGGAGATTCATTAGCTCGTTATTTAGTCCGAATTAGTGAAATGACGGAATCCATAAAGATTATTCAACAAGCTCTGGAAGGAATTCCGGGGGGGCCCTATGAGAATTTAGAGGTACGTCGCTTTGATAGAGCAAAGGATTCCGAATGGAATGATTTTGATTATCGATTCATTAGTAAAAAACCTTCGCCCACTTTTGAATTATCTAAACAAGAGCTTTATGTGAGAGTAGAAGCCCCAAAGGGAGAATTGGGGATTTTTTTAGTAGGAGATCAGAGTGTTTTTCCCTGGAGATGGAAAATTCGCCCACCTGGTTTTATCAATTTGCAAATTCTTCCTCAATTAGTTAAAAGAATGAAATTGGCCGATATTATGACAATACTAGGTAGTATAGATATTATTATGGGAGAAGTTGATCGTTGAAATGATAATTGATACGACAAAACTACAAGCTATCAATTCTTTTTCCAGATCGGAATCCTTAAAAGAAGTTTACGGACTCGTGTGGTTACTTGTTCCCACTTTTACTCTTGTATTGGGAATTATAATAGGGGTTCTAGTAATTGTATGGTTGGAAAGGCAAATATCCGCAGGGGTACAACAACGTATTGGACCCGAATACGCGGGTCCTTTGGGAATTCTTCAAGCTCTAGCAGACGGTACCAAATTACTTTTCAAAGAAGATCTTCTCCCATCTAGAGGAGATATTCGTTTATTCAGTATCGGGCCATCTATAGCGGTGATATCCATTTTACTAAGTTATTTAGTAATTCCTTTTGGCTATCACCTTGTTTTAGCCGATCTCAGTATAGGAGTTTTTTTATGGATTGCTATTTCCAGTATTGCTCCTATTGGACTTCTTATGTCAGGATATGGATCAAATAATAAATATTCCTTTTTAGGTGGTCTACGAGCTGCTGCTCAATCAATTAGTTATGAAATACCATTAACTCTATGTGTGTTATCAATATCTCTACGTGCGATTCGTTGGGACATTACTTCATTTTTACCTACCTTTTTTCGTTCTAGGAAAAGTGGAATATATTGAATACATATCTTCATTTTTTTATTTATCATTTGGGGCGATGAACTAAACCAGATAGTTATATGAGTGAAACAAAACAGCTTATAAATTGGCAGTAAAAAGATTGAGTCTCATTCCCTAGGTACAAGAGTTAAACGTACGTAAATATAATACAGTAGAACCAATAGGATTACCCCAAGATTGGTTGATTACTCATCATATCTAGTTTGAAGCGGGTACAAAAGATCAACTGTATGGGGTTTTTATTGTACGTATTACCCCGGGGGTCTAACAAAATTTAGTGGAAGATTAGGAATACTAAAGTACACAAAGGATTAGTAATGTAGATAATGTAAGTAAGTTATCCAAAAGGGTATTTCTGCATAATAAAAAAGGAATACTAATGGGACTTAAAATTGGTAGAAATGATCAAGCAGTACTTCCCCACGATCCCGATTCAGAGTATGCTCCTATCCACTTATTAACAAATTATTATCAGGAACGAAGTAATCCTTTTTCTATATATCTATTTTTAATTTATGGATTGTAATCTTAATACACAGATAGAATTCTTGTCATTATTCATGAACTGAATTAATAGAATATCTAATTCTTCTTTATAATTGAAAGAAATGAATCGAAATAAATATCTATTGATACAAGACGATCCAACGAGTATTTTAGTGAAACGTTAATTTATTACTAAACAAAAAATTATAAGGGATGAGATCAATTCAGAAGCATTTTTTATTATAGCAGACAGAATTGCATTGGTCTAATTTGGGACTCTTAGATGTATCTTCACTATATCTACCCTATACTATAATATCGAGATAATATTGAAAAAGTCCTTAGATTTATTTGTGGCCATCGAGGAGCCGTATGAAGCTTAAGTCTCATGTACGGTTTTGCAATAGCGATGGGAATAGTAATGTTATCACCGACTATAATTATCTAACAGTTCAAGTACAGTTGATATAGTTGAGGCGCAGTCAAAATATGGTTTTTGGGGTTGGAATCTGTGGCGCCAACCTATAGGGTTTACTGTTTTTTTCATTTCTTCACTAGCAGAGTGCGAAAGATTACCTTTTGATTTACCAGAAGCAGAGGAAGAATTAGTAGCGGGTTATCAAACTGAATATTCAGGTATAAAATTTGGTTTATTTTACGTTGCTTCCTATCTAAATCTACTAGTTTCTTCGTTATTTGTAACCGTCCTTTACTTGGGAGGCTGGAATCTATCTATTCCATACATATTAGTTTTTGAGCTTTTCGGAATAAATGAAGTGGGTGGAGTCTTTGGAATGACAATTGGGACCTTTATTACATTAGCTAAAGCTTATTTGTTCTTGTTCATTTCTATCACAACAAGATGGACGCTACCGAGAATGCGAATGGACCAACTATTAAATCTTGGGTGGAAATTTCTTTTACCTATCTCTTTAGGCAATCTATTATTGACAACCTCTTCTCAACTTTTTTCGCTGTAAAGTCATATAATATTCTAAATTAAGAACTTCTCTCAAACAAGAAAAAGAAACATCCTATTTTTTATTGATATTCAAGATATGTTCCCTATGGTAACTGGGTTCATGAATTATGGACAACAAACGGTACGAGCTGCAAGGTATATCGGTCAAAGTTTTATGATTACTTTATCTCACGCCAATCGTTTACCTGTAACTATCCAATATCCTTATGAAAAAGTGATCACATCAGAGCGTTTCCGTGGACGAATCCACTTTGAATTTGATAAATGCATTGCTTGTGAAGTATGTGTTCGGGTATGTCCTATAGATCTCCCCGTTGTTGATTGGAAATTGGAAACCAATATTCGAAAGAAACGGTTGCTTAATTATAGTATTGATTTCGGAATCTGTATATTTTGTGGTAACTGCGTTGAGTATTGTCCAACGAATTGTTTATCAATGACTGAAGAATACGAACTTTCGGCGTATGATCGTCACGAGTTGAATTATAATCAAATTGCTTTGGGTCGGTTACCAATGCCAGTGATTGGAGATTACACAATTCGAACAATTACGAATTTAACTCAAATAAAAAGAGCCACGGGTAAACTACTTGATTCAAAAACAATTACTAATTATTATTAAGATTCCATTTTGAATGTAGTAAAGTAAAACTTCTTTCATTTTGCTTGTTAAATAATTTGGAATCCGAAGAATAGTGAGAATTCAAATTTGTTTTGGGTTGAAATTAATAAAATCGATTCATATTAGTTGGTTATATATATGGATACCTGTAATTCTATCAATAATTATTTCCGAACGAAACTTACGGATAGAAAAGTAGTAGTCAATTAGCCAATTACTAGGCATATTTATATCAACACTCACACCCCATTAGATTTTAATAGATTTAAAACGTATCAAAAAATAGGGTAACTTCTTTCTTTTTTCCTGATTTGGTCAATAGGGTCATGAAAAATTTCTACTTAATTTTTTTACATAGAATGGATTTACCTGGACCAATACATGATTTTCTTATAGTTTTTTTGGGGTTAGGTCTTATAATGGGAGGTCTAGGAGTGGTATTACTTACCAATCCCATTTTTTCTGCTTTTTCATTAGGGTTGGTTCTTGTTTGTACATCCTTATTCTATACTCCATCGAACTCTTATTTTGTCGCTGCTGCACAGCTCCTTATTTATGTGGGAGCAATAAATGTATTAATTATATTTGCTGTGATGTTCATGAATGGTTCAGAATATTACAGCGATTTCCATGTTTGGACCATTGGGGATGGAGTTACTTCACTAGTTTGTACAAGTATTTTTGTTTTACTAATTACTACTATCCTAGATACATCATGGTACGGGATTGTTTGGACTACAAGATCAAACCAATTTTTAGAGCAGGACTTAATAAATAATGGTCAACAAATTGGGATTCATTTATCAACGGATTTTTTTATTCCATTCGAACTTATTTCGATAATTCTTTTAGTTGCTTTGATAGGTGCAATTTCTATGGCTCGGCAGTATTAAATGAAATACTTAGAAATAAAAATAATAATAATTACTACGCAAATTTATAGGAAAGCGTTCTTTTATTTCAATTCCATTTATTCTTCATGTATTTTATTCATCATGTATAAAATTAGAAAACGGAAATATTCTTAGTTTACTCTATTTTCTATAATCAATACCGTCCTTTATTATGTACCTTTTATATTCTATTTTAGTGAATTGAATCAGTTGAATTGTTGTTCATATTGAAATGAATCAAGATTTTTAAGGAGTTGGTCAATGATGCTCGAACATGTACTTGTTTTGAGTGCCTATTTATTATCCATTGGTATCTATGGATTAATTACAAGTCGAAATATGGTTCGAGCGCTTATGTGCCTTGAACTTATACTGAATGCAGTTAACATAAATTTCGTAACATTTTCTGATTTATTTGATAGTCGTCAATTAAAAGGAGACATTTTCTCGATTTTTGTTATAGGAATTGCAGCTGCTGAAGCAGCTATTGGATTAGCTATTGTTTCATCAATTCATCGTAACAGAAAATCAACCCGTATCAATCAATCGAATTTGTTGAATAAATAATGGTAACATTAACATATATATATATATAAAATGGAATATTCACCAATTAAAGTTAGTATGTGACACATAAACAGTACTTTTTAATAAAACGCAAAAAATCAAAGTATCTTGGTCCTCTTTCATGAATTCATGAGCATATACCGAAGAAGTAGATTGATTCTGGTAAATCTAAATCATTGATTCGTCTGGTGTCTACAATATATAATAAATTTACTACTTTACTAGATCGAGAATTTATAATGTTCAAAATTTTTATAGATCCAATGTCACATTCAGTAAAGATTTATGATACATGTATAGGGTGTACTCAATGTGTACGAGCTTGCCCTACAGATGTATTAGAAATGATACCTTGGGATGGGTGTAAAGCTAAGCAAATTGCTTCTGCTCCAAGAACAGAAGACTGTGTAGGTTGTAAAAGGTGTGAATCCGCTTGTCCAACGGATTTTTTGAGTGTCCGGGTTTATTTATGGCACGAGACAACTCGTAGTATGGGCCTAGCTTATTGATACGTTTCAGAAAATTCCACTTGAATCCAATTTCTATCTTTACCGACAAAACCCGTACTCGAAAAATTATATTTTTTTCTTTCGAGCACGGGTTTTTATGGTCAAAGTGTATCTTGTCTTTACCACGAATGATTTTCCTTGGTTAACAATAATTGTTGGTTTACCGATATTCGCGGGTACTTTGATTTTCTTTTTTCCTCATAGAGGAAATAAGATTATTAGGTGGTATACTATATGTATATGCATCTTAGAATTACTTATAACGGCCTATGTATTCTGTTATCATTTTCAATTGGACGATCCTTTAATTCAATTAGAGCAGGATTTTAAGTGGATTCGTTTTTTTAATTTTCACTGGCGACTAGGAATTGATGGACTTTCCGTAGGACCTATTTTACTCACGGGATTTATCACTACTTTAGCTACTTTAGCAGCTTGGCCAGTTACGCGAGATTCGCGATTGTTCCATTTCCTCATGTTAGCAATGTACAGTGGTCAAATAGGATTATTTTCTTCTCGGGATCTTTTACTTTTTTTTATTATGTGGGAGTTCGAATTAATTCCTGTCTATCTACTTCTATCCATGTGGGGGGGTAAGAAACGTTTGTATTCAGCTACAAAGTTTATTTTGTACACTGCCGGTGGTTCCATTTTTCTTTTAATGGGAGTTCTAGGTATGGGTTTGTATGGTTCTAATGAACCGACATTAAATTTTGAAACATCAGCCAATCAACCGTATCCTGTGGCATTGGAAATACTTTTTTATTTTGGATTCCTTATTGCTTATGCTGTCAAATTGCCGATTATACCCCTACATACATGGTTACCAGATACCCATGGAGAAGCACATTATAGTACATGTATGCTTTTAGCCGGAATTTTATTAAAAATGGGAGCATATGGATTGGTTCGGATCAATATGGAATTATTACCCCACGCCCATTCTATATTTTCTCCCTGGTTGATAATAGTAGGTGCAATTCAAATAATCTATGCAGCTTCAACATCTCTTGGTCAGCGCAATTTAAAAAAAAGAATTGCCTACTCTTCCGTATCTCATATGGGTTTCATAATTATAGGAATTAGTTCCATAACAGATACAGGACTTAACGGAGCCATTTTACAAATGATCTCTCATGGATTTATTGGTGCTGCACTTTTTTTCTTGGCAGGAACGAGTTACGATAGAATACGTCTTGTTTATCTTGACGAAATGGGGGGAATAGCTATCCCAATGCCAAAAATATTTACAATGTTCAGTAGCTTTTCGATGGCTTCTCTTGCCTTGCCTGGAATGAGTGGTTTTGCTGCAGAATTGGTGGTTTTTTTTGGATTAATTACGAGCCAAAAATTTTTGTTAATGCCAAAAATATTAATTACTTTTGTAACAGCAATTGGAATGATATTAACTCCTATTTATTCATTATCTATGTTACGTCAAATGTTTTATGGATACAAGCAATTTAAGTCTCTTAATTCTTCTTTTTTTGATTCTGGGCCGCGAGAACTTTTTGTTTCAATCTGTATCTTTCTACCCGTGATAGGTATTGGTATTTATCCGGATTTCGTTCTCTCACTATCAATTGACAAGGTAGAGGCTATTCTATCTAATTACTTTTATAGATAATTTTCATCAACAAGAATAGATAAAAACAAAAAAAGTCTTTTGATTCTAATCAGATACTCTTGTTTTTGAGAATCGTTTGAATCAAGTAGTGTTTCAAACGATTCTCAAAAACTCATATAAACTTTTCTCAGATATGCTATTATTTCTATATATTGTGTATTCTATTCGTAAAGTTTTTTCAATTAGATGTTAATGCAAATGAACCATAACTATGTAGCCCTATTCCTAATAGATTTACTCCAAAATAGCATATCCAAATTATAAAAAAACCGATAGAAGCCACAATTGCCGAATTTGAGCCTTGCAAACTTTTATTTGTTCTAGTATGTAAATAAATTGCGAATATTGTCCAAGTAATAAATGCCCAAGTTTCTTTTGGATCCCAATTCCAATATGACCCCCATGCTTCATTAGCCCATACTGCTCCAGAAAGAATACCTATGGTTAAAAATATAAAGCCAAGACTAATAACACGTGAACTCCAACAGTCCAATTGCTGAATTAATTGATACCTGTGATAATTTCTAAATGAACGAAAAATGTTGTTTTTAATGCTTTTTGTATTCATGTATTGAATTTCACTAAAGTAAAGTGGCCCAATCGGTAAATAATATCCCTTATATTTCGAAAAAATAGAAATATTTTTTCGAAATATAATGACAAGAAGAGCTACTGATAATAATGAACCACACAGAAGAGCTGCATAACTCAATACCATCATACTTACGTGCATCATTAACCACTGTGATTGTAGAGCAGGTACTAATATTGTAGATTGATGCATTTCTCTTAAAAGACCTGAAGTAGCAAACCCTTGGGTAAAAATAGTACCAGGTGCTGCTAGTACATTTAAATGACTTTTTTTATTTCTAAAATAAGGAATCATATAAATAATTGAGAAACTCCACGAAAGAAACATTAATGATTCATATAAATTACTTAAGGGTAAATGTCTCGAATAAATCCAACGAATAACTAATAATCCTGTTATACATAAAAAAGAAGCTACCATTCCTTTTTCGGACGAATGGGATAGCCCTACAATTTGGTGGACTAATAAGTTAATAAAAAAAATTGTAATTACAATTGAAACAATCGACAAACAAATGTGAGTTAATACGTGTTCTAAAGTTAAAAATATCATAAAAAATCCTAAAAAAGGGTTCTAAAATAGGACAAAAATACAGAATGTAATTCTATACATTATAGGAGTTATTCTAGTATTTTTTTGACTAGTATTTCAAAATTATTAATATGCCGCTACTCGGACTCGAACCGAGATGCTCTAGCACTGCTTCCTAAGAGCAGCGTGTCTACCGATTTCACCATAGCGGCTTGCTCGAAATCATAATAACCCATCTGTCTTCAATCGGCTAGATTAAAGGAGGCAATTCAATGTAATATCTTGTACAAACATTCGAAAATAACGTCCAAATTACTAGTGGAACGTTTAAGAATAAAAATTACCTTAATTAAGGGATGCGTTAGTTTTAACAATCCAGTAAATAGCCTTCCATTGAAGAGTTGTAACCGGATGGTTCTCTTAATTCATGCCCATAACTTCCATTTTCTATTCATTTTTTCTATTTTCTGGATCACGAATTTCTACAGACAGCCAAAGGTTTGTTATAAATATTTTGATAGCTTGTCAAACTTGACGAATTCTTAGGATTTTTTTTTATTGTGTTGTGTCAATAATTCATATTAATATGAATAGTATACTTACCAAACCAATTAGCGAGCTGTAGATATAACAAAAAGAGTCAAATAAAAAAATGGATTATAATTTTACTATAACAATATACAATATATAAGATATAGAATTTAATTTCTAAAATGAATTGGTGGGGAAAAGAAAACCCCATTCCATCAAAAGCTCACTAAAGAGAAGGGCGAAACCTTGGTTTTTGTGCTTTATTTTTTTGAGTTTATTCAGTACACATAAAATTTGTATCCTACAATATACAACACTATAAAATGATATCTTAAATTGATAAGTTCAAAATCTTAATTTTGAGTAATTATTCATCTTCCTAAACTAAATTAAATAATTATTTAATTTAGTTTAGTTGGTTCATTTCATATCGATTAAGATTATTTCAAGACTTTATTATTACTTCTTTGTTTGTCGCAAAAAAAAACTTTTAGAATTCCCGGTGGAAAGCGATTTTGCTAAAGAAAAAGCTTTTATTGCTGCCCAAGATGCTTTGTTTTTCCAAAAATTTTTACGAATACGCTTTTTGGATATAGAAGTACGTTTTTTCGGAACTGCCATTTTGCAAATAAGATATTTGTCATTGTTATAGTTAAATGTGTAAGACATCTATTGTTTAATATTAATAAAAGTAAAAAAAAATAATATGTGAATACTATTACATACAATATCGGATCTGAAGAAGGGGTTATTTATACTGGCTAGTATTTTATATATATCCGAATGAAAATATTGACTATACTATATGATGTCAAATTTATGTATATAAAAATCCAGTTGTTTGCAGTTAGTAATAAAAAAGGGGGTTCATTTGCGTATTCTCATCATGTTCTATTTCTTTTTTTATCTGAAATAGAACATGATGAGAACCCTTACCTAATAAAAAAAAAACTTCGCTGTAAAATAAAATTCTTTCTATTAATTATAATTGAGGAAGTAAAGTATATCTAATTAAAATTCTAAAAATAGAATGAGACCAGTATTTTTTAGTAATTTATTTATTAAATGATACGTTGATCGGGTTGAGTTGTTAGTAGGTCATAGAATCTATATCAGAATAAAATTCTTATTTTTTTTGATCATTTTTTCTTATTGTATGTATCCAAACAAGATTTTTGTGTTACTAAAATGATTGAAAATATTAGATTCTGTATCTTTTCTTTAGATATCTTAAATTATTCTTAATTAATATTAATTATTTTTTCTTTTATTCAAAGTAAAGTAATAATTTTTCAATACTAACTTAATCTTATATCTTTTTATTTAATTAATTTTATTTACTTTATTTTAATTGATAATTGAATATCAAATTTATAATATTGAATTTGAGAACTGTTACAATTTTAAAAATAAAGATAAGAGTAGAATTTTGAACTATATTCTTGTTAAGTTATTTCATACTTTTTCATACTTTTACTCCTTTTGAAATCGAGAAATACATTACATATACTGGTGAATTGGAAACAAAAAAATACAAAATTCATAAAAAACTAAATATAAATATATTATGGAACATACATATCAAGATGCATGGATCATACCTTTTATTCCCCTTCCGATTCCTATAGCAATAGGGACGGGTCTTCTCCTTTTCCCGGCGGCCACAAAAAAGATTCGTCGGATATGGGCCTTTTTTAGTGTTTTATTACTAAGTATCATAATGATTTTTTCTGCCATCCTTTCTATTAAGCAAATAAATGGCAGTCCTATCTACCAATATGTATGGTCTTGGACCATCAATAATGATTTTTCCTTAGATTTAGGTAACTTGATAGATCCGCTTACTTCCATTATGTTAATATTAATTACGACTGTTGGAATAATGGTTCTTATTTATAGTGACAATTATATGTCTCATGATGAAGGTTATTTGAGATTTTTTGCTTATATGAATTTTTTTAATGCTTCCATGCTAGGATTAGTTACAAGTTCAAATTTGATACAAATTTATATTTTTTGGGAATTAGTTGGAATGTGTTCGTATCTATTAATAGGTTTTTGGTTCACACGACCCCTTGCGGCAAATGCTTGTCAAAAAGCCTTTGTAACTAATCGGGTAGGGGATTTTTGTTTATTTTTAGGAATCTTAGGTCTTTATTGGATAACGGGTAGTTTTGAATTTCGGGATTTTTTCGAAACAGCCAAGCATTTAATTGATAATAATGGGTACAATTCTTTGTTTCTTACTTTGTGTGCTTCTTTATTATTTGTTGGTGCGATTGCTAAATCCGCACAATTCCCCCTTCATGTATGGTTACCCGATGCTATGGAAGGCCCAACTCCTATTTCGGCTCTTATACATGCTGCTACTATGGTGGCAGCAGGTATTTTTCTTGTAGCTCGACTTTTTCCTCTGTTTATAGTCATACCTTACATAATGAATATTATTGCTTTGGTTGGTATAATAACGCTACTATTAGGAGCTACTTTAGCTCTTGCTCAAAGAGATATTAAAAGGAGTTTAGCCTATTCTACAATGTCTCAATTAGGTTATATTATGTTAGCTTTAGGTATGGGATCTTACCGAGCTGCTTTGTTTCATTTGATTACTCATGCTTATTCGAAAGCATTATTGTTTTTAGGATCTGGATCCATTATTCATTCAATGGAAAGCGTAGTTGGATATTCTCCAGATAAAAGCCAGAACATGGCTCTTATGGGTGGTTTAACAAAATATGCGCCAATTACAAAAAACTCATTTTTATTAGGCACACTTTCTCTTTGTGGTATTCCACCCCTTGCTTGTTTTTGGTCCAAAGATGAAATTCTTAATGATAGTTGGTTATATTCACCAATATTTGCAACAATAGCTTGTTTTACAGCAGGATTAACTGCATTTTATATGTTTCGAATGTATTTACTTACTTTTGAGGGCCATTTAAACATTAATTGTAAAAATTACAGTGCAAAAAAAAATAATGGATTATATTCAATATCCATATGGGGAAAAACATGGTCAAAAGTGATACAAAAAAATTATTTTGTATCAACAACAACAATGAATAATTATGAAAATTTTTTTTTTAAAGCAAATCAAATTGATGGTACTGGAATA